AAAGTAGGAGCCCCACTCCTATTAACATAGGAACTGAAAGTGGAACAAAAGGTATGATCCATGAAGATTGATGTGTATATTCCATAAAAAAAAAAATAAAGAATAAAAAATCTTATAATTCTTAATTAGTTTTGTTTCTTATTCGCCGGTTTTATCTCTTTTGTAAAGGGTTCAGTTAATAAAAAAGTGAACATATAAACAGAATTTTCTATTATTCATTTTTCTGAATCTTTGAGCTTTCAATATTGCAAAGTACAAAGTCAAAATGGGCCAATAAACCAAATTCCGAAAAATAATTTTTTTTTTACAATTATACTATATATACTATACAAAAATTTTTATCTTTTTTTTTTTTATCTATAGAATGAGGATAACTAATTACACTAAAACTAAGAAGAGTCACATGATCCAATAAAATAATAATTCTTGTTTATTATTCAGAAACATTAGTTCAAAAATGAACTAATTGATTCGATTATTTTTTTTTTCCATTAGAATAAAAAATAAAAAGACATCTATGTTTGGAAACGTTTTGAAAAAGGCTTGTTATATTATATAAAATATAAATGTTATATTATATAAAATATAAATAATATAAAATATAAATAAGATTCAATGTTTTTTTTTTTACTTAGATAGATAACATAAAAAAGGGGAATTCAGATAGATAAGATATATGGCTAATTAAAGAACAATTCATTTTCATTTACAGAAGAAATGTCTTTCACATCGAACTGTGTATGTAGCAATGAAAAAACTATACTAGTTGTATGGCAGTTCCAAAAAAGCGCACTTCTATATCAAAAAAAAGAATTCGGAAAAATTTTTGGAAAAGGGGGGGGTATTGGACAGCATTGAAATCTTTTTCATTAGCGCAATCTATTTCTACAGGGAATTCAAAAAGTTTTTTTGTTTAACAAATAGAGAAAGTTGGAATAAAATAATCTGAAATAGCTGAATTCAAAGAATATTTTCTAATATACAATAGAATATTTAATATAGAATTGTCTATAATTATTTATTCTAATAAATATTTCTAATAAATTAAATATAATAAATAAGAATTCTATTATAATTTATATAATAGAATTCTTATTAAAAAAAAATATTACAATTTTTTAATTGATTCTTTCAATCTCGACGATTGACTAAAAATAAAAATCGGTTATTATGATTTCAAGTAAGCCGCCATGGTGAAATTGGTAGACACGCTGCTCTTAGGAAGCAGTGCTTGAGCATCTCGGTTCGAGTCCGAGTGGCGGCATGGCATTTTATCTTCTCAAAGAGTAAGTCCTATGATTAATTCAATTCCCCATTTCTATTCTATTCTAGTATTCAGACCTTTATTTTCATTTTTTTATGATATTTTCAACTTTAGAGCATATTTTAACTCATATATCGTTTTCGGTCGTATCAATTGTAATTTCACTTCATTTGATAACCTTACTAGTCAATGAAATCGTAGGATTATCTGATTCGTCCGAAAGGGGCATGATAATAACTTTTTTCTGTATAACGGGATTGTTAGTTACTCGTTGGATTTTTTCGAGTCATTTACCATTTAGTGATTTATATGAATCATTAATCTTTCTTTCATGGGGTTTTTCCGTTTTTTATATGATTCCATGGTTAAAAAAGCATAAAAACCATTTAAGTAGAATAATCGCACCAAGTGTTATGTTTATCCAAGGTTTTGCTACTTCGGGTCTTTTAACCGAAATGCACCAATCCACAATATTAGTACCCGCTTTACAATCCCATTGGTTAATGATGCACGTAAGTATGATGATATTGGGCTATGCAGCTCTTTTATGCGGATCATTATTATCAGTAGCTATTTTAGTCATTACATTTCGCGAAGTCATACAAATTGTTGGTAAAAGCAGTCATTTATATTTTTTAAATGAATTTTTTTATTTTGCTGAGGTCAAATATATAAATATGAATAAAAGAAACAATGGTTTACGAAATACTTCTTTTTTTTCTTCTATAAATTATTACAGGTCTCAATTTATTCAACAATTGGACCGTTGGAGTTATCGTATTATTAGTCTAGGTTTTATATTTTTAACAATAGGTATTCTTTCAGGAGCAGTATGGGCTAATGAGGCATGGGGATCATATTGGAATTGGGATCCAAAGGAAACTTGGGCTTTTATTACTTGGACCATATTCGCGATTTATTTACATACTAGAAAAAATAAAAAATTGGAAGGTGTAAATTCTTCAATAGTGGCCTCTCTAGGCTTTCTTATAATTTGGATATGTTATTTTGGGATCAATCTCTTAGGAATAGGACTACATAGTTATGGTTCATTTACATCTAATTGAATTAAAGTGAATAAAAAAAACCCTAACAAATACAAATTATAGAAAGCATATAATATATATATAAATTAAGAAATTTAATTTTATCGATTATATATTTATATATATATATTTAAGTTAAAAAAGTTAAAAAAAACTTCTCATAAATCGTCGAGAACCCCTTGAATCAATATATTACTTAATTTAAAGGGTTCTCAAAAACAACAAACATATTATTCGATTACAATTCAAGTTCATTTTGTTAATCCAACAGAAAAATATTTTTTTTACATTGTCGATAGAGTTTATTTCTCTTTTTGATTTTTTGGTTTTATTCACGAAAACTTTCTATAAAAAATTAGATAGAATAGCTTCAACCTTGTCAACCGAGAATGAGAAAATTAAATCTGGATAAATACCAATACCTATTACGGGTATAAGGATAGAAATCGAAATAAATAATTCTCGTGGCCCAGAATCAAAAAAATAAGAGTTTGGTGTATTGAAAAGCTTATATCCATAGAAAATCTGTCGTAACATAGATAATGAATAAATAGGAGTTAATATCATCCCAATTGCTGTTACAAAGGTAATTAGTATTTTTGTGATTAAAAAATATTTTTGGCTGTTAATTATTCCAAAAAAAACTATCAATTCTGCAACAAAACCACTCATACCCGGCAATGCAAGAGAAGCCATCGAAAAGATACTAAAAACTGTGAATATTTTTGGTATTGGGATAGCCATTCCGCCCATTTCGTCGAGATAAAGAATACGTAGTCTATCATAACAAGTTCCCGCCAAGAAAAAAAGCGCGGCGCCAATAAATCCATGAGATATTATTTGTAAAATGGCCCCATTGAGTCCCGTATCGCTTATAGAACCAATTCCTATAATTATGAAACCCATATGAGATACTGAGGAATAAGCTATTCTTTTTTTTAGATTACGTTGACCAAGAGATGTCGAAGCTGCATAGATTATTTGAATGGAACCTAATATTATTAACCAGGGGGAAAATATAGAATGAGCGTGGGGTAATAATTCCATATTAATTCGAACTAATCCATAAGCTCCCATTTTTAATAAGATTCCGGCTAAAAGCATACAAGTGCTGTAATGGGCTTCTCCGTGGGTGTCTGGTAACCATGTATGGAAAGGTATAATCGGCAATTTGACAGCAAAAGCAATAAGAAATCCTATATAGAATAGAATTTCCAACATCACGGGATACGATTGATTAGTTAATGTTTCCAAATTTAATGTTGGTTCATTAGAACCACATAAACTGATACCTAAAATTCCCATTAATAAAAAAACGGAACTCCCTGCAGTATATAAAAGAAACTTTGTAGCTGAATACAAACGTTTCTTCCCCCCCCACATGCATAAAAGTAGATAAACGGGAATTAATTCTAACTCCCACATGATAAAAAAAAGTAAAATGTCTCGAGAAGAAAAGGGTCCTATTTGACCACTATACATTGCTAACATCAAAAAATGGAATAATCGGGGTTCTCGAGTAATTGGTTGAGCCGCTAAAGTAGCTAAAGTGGTGATAAATCCTGTCAGTAAAATAGGTCCTATAGACAGTCCATCTACTCCGAATCTCCAGTAAAAATTAAAAAAATTGATCCATTTATAATTCTCCGTCAGTTGGATTAATGGGTCATCCAATTTGAAATGATAACAAAATGCATAGGTTGTTAGAAGGAGATTTATTAGGCATATACAAATACTATACCACCTAATTACCTTGTTTCCTCTATGAGGAAATAAAAAGATTAAGGAACCCCCGGCTATTGGTAAAATTACAACTATTGTTAACCAAGGAAAAAAATTCGTGATAAAAATAAGATACACTTGAGCCATAAAAACCTGTTCTCAAAATAGAATTACAATTCTTATTTTGAGAACAGGTTTTTACCAGTAAAAAACATATTTGTGTGTTGTTTTTTGAAACGTATCAATAAGCTAGACCCATGCTTCGGGTTGTTTCATGCCATAAATAAACCCGAACACTTAAAAAATCTGTTGGACAAGCAGATTCACATCTCTTACAACCAACACAGTCCTCTGTTCTTGGAGCAGAGGCAATTTGCTTAGCTTTACATCCGTCCCAAGGAATCATTTCTAATACATCTGTAGGACAAGCTCGAACACATTGAGTACATCCTATACATGTATCGTAAATCTTTACTGAATGTGACATTGGATCTATAGTAATTTTTGATGTTCCAAAATTAAAAAATTTCAATCTAGTAAACTTGTAAATGAATGATATATTTAAATTCCAGATGAATCAATAATTTACCAGAATCTTAATATAATCAAAATCAAGAATTCGAGATCAATTGATAAAAAAAGAAGAAAACCAAGATACTTTGATTTCTTAAGTTTTAGCAAACATAATCATAAGTTGTGTAGCAATTAAAATTGATGAATATTAAATTTTTCTATTTAAATTCTACTTTATTCTTTTCTTATTAATTATGATTATAAATACTATTTATTCAACAAATTCGATTGATTGATACGAATTGATTTTCTGTTACGAGAAATTGAGGAAACAATAGCCAATCCAATAGCTGCTTCAGCAGCTGCAATAGCTATGACAAAAATTGCAAAAATATTTCCTTTTAATTGACGACTATCAAAAAGATCAGAAAAGGTTACGAGATTTATATTAACCGCATTCAGTATAAGTTCAAGACACATAAGGGCTCTAACCATATTTCGGCTCGTGATCAATCCATAGATACCTATAGAAAATAAATAGGCACTCAAAACAAGTACATGTTCGAGCATTATTAACACCAACTCCTTATCAATTTTGATTCATTTCAATATAAACAACAATTCAACAGATTCAATTGACTAAAAAATATAACAAGTCTGGAACACAAAAATATATTGACAATAAAAAAAAATAAATCAATTTCTACATAAACACTTTTTCACGTTCAAATAGGATTCAACCAAAATAAAATAAATGTGAGAAAATCGAACAAAATTAAATTTGAATTTTTATTGATTACTAGTTCTAAACTAATAAAGATTTATTACTGACGTGCCACAACAATTGCACCTATCAAAGCAGATAAAAGAATTATTGAAATAAGTTCAAATGGAAGAAAAAAATCTGTTGATAAATGGATTCCAATTTGTTGACTGGTACTTATCAAATCTTGCTCTATAATCTGATTTGGTCTTGTAGTCCAAATAATCCCGTACCATGACGTATCTGGAATAGTAGTTATTAGTGAAACAAAAATACTTGTACAAACCATCAAAGTAATTCCATCCCCAACGGTCAAAAGAGGAAAATCTCGGTAATATTCTGAACCATTCATGAACATCACAGCAAATAAGATTAAAACGTTTATAGCTCCCACATAAATAAGTAACTGTGCTGCAGCTACAAAATGAGAGTTTGATAAAATATAGAATAAAGATATACAAACAAGAACCAATCCCAACGAAAAAGCAGAAAAAATGGGGTTAGTAAGTAATACGACTCCTAGACTTCCTAATACAAGACCGAATCCCAGAAAGATTAAAAGAAAATCATGTAGTGGTCCAGGCAAATCCATTATATGTAAAATAAAAAAATAAATCGAAATTTCATGACCTTATTGATACAACCAAGAAAGGTTTTTATATACTAAATTTATCTCCGTATTGAATTAAATTGAATCCTTAAGGAGTGTGAATTGATATAGGTAGAGTTAAGAATTATAGGACCGATGTCATTCCATTCTTTTCTTTATACGAAAAAGGAGTTATAAATTATATTAAACTAAAATTTATATATATATATTTAAGAAATATTCAATTTTTATAATATTTTTTTTATTATAAAAAATATTATTTTATTTGAATTGTTCGAATTGTATAATCATCAATTACTGACATTGGTAAACGGCCCAAAGCAATTTGATTATAATTCAATTCGTGACGATCATAAGTGGAAAGTTCATATTCTTCGGTCATTGATAAACAATTTGTTGGACAATACTCAACACAGTTACCACAAAATATACAGATTCCGAAATCAATACTGTAATTAAGCAATCGTTTCTTTCGAATATCAGTTTCCAATTTCCAATCAACAACGGGTAGATCTATAGGACACACACGAACACATACTTCACAAGCAATGCATTTATCAAATTCAAAATGGATTCGGCCGCGGAAACGTTCCAATGTAATTAATTTTTCATAAGGATATTGAATAGTTACAGGTAAACGATTTGTATGAGATAAAGTAATCATGAAACTTTGACCAATGTACCTAGCAGCTCGGATTGTTTGTTGACCATAATTCATGAACCCTGTTACCATAAGGAACATATCGTGAATATCCATGAATATTTTTTTTGTTTCTTTCTCTTGTTTGAGACAAGTTATGAATATAGAAGATCAATCTTTTACAGTGAAAACAGTTGAGACGAAGTTGTTAATAATAGATTACCAAGAGAAATAGGCAAAAGAAACTTCCACCCAAGATTTAATAATTGGTCCATTCTTAGCCTAGGCAAAGTCCATCTTGTTGTGATAGAAACGAACAAGAACAAATAAGTTTTAGCTAGTGTAATAAAGATACCAATTGTAGTTCCAAAAACTCCATATGCTTTATTTATTTCAAAAAACCCAGAAACAAATATGTACGGAATAGAGATATTCGAACCACCCAAGTAAAGAACTGTTACAAATAATGAAGAAATTAATAGGTTTAAATAAGAAGCAACATAAAATAAACCAAATTTTATACCCGAATATTCAGTTTGATAACCCGCTACTAATTCTTCTTCCGCTTCTGGTAAATCAAAAGGTAATCTTTCACATTCTGCTAGGGAAGAAATTAGAAAAACGATCAAACCTATAGGTTGACGCCACAAATTCCACCCCCAAAAACCATATTTTGATTGCGCATCAACTATATCAACTGTACTTAAACTGTTAGATAATCCTAGTCGGTGATAACATTACTGTTCCCATCGCTATTACAGAACCGTACATGAGATTTTCACCTCATACGGCTCCTCAAAAGCCTTAAATCTAAGGACCGGGCCGATTATTTATCTCTTCTTTGTGATATATCCCTATAAGATAGGTAATATTCAAATCTATCGGATGGTTCTGAATTAGACCAATTTTATTCTGTCTGTTTTAAATAAATATAAAAAATAAAAAGAAATTCAATTTTATAAAAGATACAAAAGGTACTTCTGAATTGATCTCATCCCTTAAAAATTTGAAATTGTTGAGTAATAACTTAATTATTCAATAAAATACTCTTTTAGAATTATCAATAACCCCCATCGTTTTCGATTACGAAAAACAATTACACATTAGTTTCTGAATTATGACATTAATTATATTTCCATGAAAAGGGATATAAAAAAGAAAAAAAAAAAAAGCCCCCCTTTTTTTTTCTTTCTATTTTTTTTTTTTGTTCCTATTCTTCTTTTTTTGTGCAAGTAAAAGAGGGACTTTTTTTTTTATTAAAGGATTATTTCGTTCCTGATAGTCATTTATTTAATCAGTGGAGAGGAGCATACTCTGGATCGGAATTGTGGGGAGTACTGCCTGATTTTTTCTACCAACTTAAAGCCCCAATTAGTATTCTTTTTCTATTATGCGTAAAAGTTCTTTTGGATAATTTACGTAATCTGCGTTACAAATCCTTTGTGTATCTTGGTGTTTCTAACCATCCACTCATTTTTATTTTAATTAACCCCCTTACTTTGTGTTAATAAATGTATGATAATTATTAATATTCATACAAACAGCAGCGAAAACTCAATAAGGTTGGTTTTTTGAGCCCGCTTCAAGACAGGATGCTTAATCACCCAATCTTGGGGTAAACGGACTCTTCTCCTTATAATTTTTTTTTTTCTTATACATAGAAAATGAGACTCAATTTTTTTACTGCAATTTTAAATCATTAGCCATAAATTATATTCAATAGAAGCTGTTTTATTTCACTCATATAACTATCAGATTTAGTTCTTCAATCCGAATTGCGAATAATATAATAATAATAATGAATAAAATGAATCTATGGAATTTATTATACCCCTTTCCTATAAAGATAAAGAAAGGAGGATAGCAATAGCATCGAAAAGGTTCTGTCTCAACGAATCGCACGTAGAGATATTGATAACACACATAGAGTTAATGGTATTTCATAACTAATCGATTGAGCAGCAGCTCGTAGACCACCCAAAAAAGAATATTTATTATTTGATCCATATCCTGACATAAGAAGTCCAATAGGAGCAATACTCGAAATAGCAATCCATAAAAAAACACCGATATTGAGATCAGATAAAACAAAGTTATAGCCAAAAGGAATTACTGAATAGCTTATTAGAATTGATATGACTGATATGGATGGTCCGATACTGAATAAACGAATATCTCCCCTAGATGGAATAAGATTCTCTTTGAAAAGTAGTTTTGTTCCATCTGAGAGAGCTTGAAGAACTCCCAAAGGACCGGCGTATTCCGGTCCAATACGTTGTTGTATCCCTGCGGATATCTCTCTTTCTAACCATACAATTGCTAGTACACTTATTGTGATTCCCAATACAAGAGTAAAAATAGGGACAAGTACCCATAGAATTCCATAGACCTCTTTTAAAGATTCCAATTTGGAAAAAGAATTGATATCTTGTAATTCTGTTGTATCAATTATCATTTCAACGATCAACTTCTCCCATAATGATATCTATGCTACCAAGTATTGTCATAATATCAGCCAATTTCATTCTTTTAACTAATTGAGGAAGAATTTGCAAATTGATAAAACCCGGCGGACGAATTTTCCATCTCCAAGGAAAACCATTCTGATCTCCTATTAGAAAAATTCCCAATTCTCCCTTTGGAGCCTCAACTCTTACATATAGTTCTTGTTTTGGTAATTCAAAAGTCGGAGACGGTTTTTTACTAATGAATCGATATTCAAAATCATTCCATTCTGGTTCTTTTTCTCTATCAAAGCAGCGGATTTCTAAATTCTCATATGGACCGCCGGGAATTCCTTCCAAAGCCTGTTGAATAATTTTTATGGATTCCACCATTTCACCAATTCGAACTAAATAACGAGCTAATGAATCTCCTTCTTTTTGCCATTGAACTTCCCAATCAAATTCCTCGTAACACTCATAATTATCAACTTTACGCAGATCCCATTGTATTCCGGAAGCGCGAAGCATCGGTCCTGATAAACCCCAATTTATTACTTCCTCTCCACCAACTATGCCTACTCCCTCAACCCGTTCTAAAAAAATTGGATTTCTCGTAATAAGTTTTTGATATTCAACAACCCTTGTTAAAAAATAATCGCAGAAATCCAAACATTTATCTATCCAACCATGAGGTAGATCAGCTGCTACCCCCCCGATACGAAAAAAATTATGCATCATTCTCATACCTGTGGCAGCTTCGAATAGGTCATATATTAATTCTCTTTCTCTTAAAATATAAAAGAAAGGAGTTTGTGCACCAATATCTGCCATAAAAGGTCCCAGCCATAGTAGGTGAGAAGCTATACGACTCAATTCCAACAAAATTACTCGAATATAGCTGGCTCTTTTAGGTACTTGAATATTTCCCAACTGTTCCGGCCCGTTTACGGTTATTGCTTCTGTGAACATAGTAGCTAAATAATCCCAACGTGTTACATAGGGTAGATATTGTATAATTGTTCGGTTTTCCGCTATTTTTTCCATCCCTCTATGTAAATACCCCAATATTGGTTCACAATCAATAACATCCTCACCATCCAGAGTAACAATAAGTCGAAGAACACCATGCATTGATGGGTGGTGAGGGCCCATATTGACTATCATGAGGTCTTTTCTTGTAGCTGGTACATTCATAGGTTTTTCCTCGATTCATTCTTCCATGAATTGTTTAAAACAAAAAAAAAAGTTCATCAAAATTCAAGATCTAAAAAATCGAATAATTCAAAATGATTCTTCAAATTAACGAATTTGTGACTTCCGAATATCCAACTGATTTATTAATTTTTTATAACGTATTCCATTTTTCCTTGACAAATAAGACAGTAGTCGTTGCCGTTTTCCCAGAATTTTACGTAAACCTCTTTGAGATAAATAGTCTTTTCGGTGCAATTCCAAATGTGAAGTAAGTCTTCGTATCTTATTGGTGAAATTGAATACTTGAAATTCAACCGATCCCGGGTTTTCTTCCTTCTTTTTTTCTTGTGAAATAAGTGGTATAAATGAATTTTTTACCATAAAATGAAAGTTCTTCTCCCCTTTTTATAGATATTTTATTTTTATTGATCAGTAATAGTAATGACACTCATTTTTAATTTGGTATATACAATAATCTTAAATTCCTTAATAATTCCTGAATTTTTTTTTTTCAAATAAAATTTATTATTATTAATTAATCGAATTCAAATAGGTATAAAAAAAAACACTTTATTTATGCATTCACAAAAAAAAACGGTATATTTAAAATAAAAATGCGGCAATTTTATTTTTGATTTATTTTGCGAGTTATTGGATACATTATTTCATTGAATTAGTATTAATATCCATGCCTCAGAATAGAAGTTAGCACAATGCAATGCATGTGAACATTTTGGTGTGTATCTATCCGTTTGGTTTTGCGTACCGGAATCGGATATGTTACGGTAAAAGGAATAGAATATAGAAGAAAAAGTAGAGTGTAGATTAACGAATTTTCAATCGAGGATACATATGTATCCTCACTATACTGAAACGGCTTCCATTATTGCTATCAAACCAATAGCGATTCATACAAGCTAAATCTTCTAAACGATAAATTGGCCAAAGAAAGAATTTAAAATTGATTAGGTTTTTTTTTTTTTCTCTATCAAAATCTTTATTTTTAGCCAAAACTTGACAACAATTATTGATTTTATTCTCATTGGAAAATGTTGTTTTTCTATAGACACTATTTATATTTCTAGGATTGAAACAAATTAGAATTCTCAATTCTCTACGGCGTCTAGCAGATAAAATATTTTCAGGAACGGGCAAATCATAATAATTTTTTTCTTGATTTTCTGTTATCTTTTGATCTCTTGTTTTTGTAATGGGTTTATCAAAAGTCTTATTATTAACACGACCTTTTTTGGGGTATCTTTGGTTAATTTGGTGCTTACTCTTATGAATCAACGAAAAGCCTGTGGTTTGATACATAATAAATTCTTCATCGTTATCGTTTTTTCTAGACAGACGAGTTGGTTGGATAATCAATATTCCCTTTTTCATCAATTCTTTATTTTTATTTTTCCCCAATCGTGTAAGATTCTGAATCACCATAATATCTAGACTTAGTTCTCCTCTTTGAATAGAGGCTATAGCAATTTCTTTTAGATTTATCAATCTAATTAGGAGACAATATACTTTGATATTATTCATTATTCTTTGATTTAAAGAACCCTTCCAGTTGAATTGAAAATTAAAATACTTTCTTAGTAATAAATTTAGTTCTGCGTTCTTGTATTTCTTTTTCTTTATAGCCTTATCCTTTGTACTGTCCGATCCTACGGAATCTTCTTCAATATCTTTTTCTTGGTTTGAGAGAGATGATTCAAGATCTACTCGACCCGCATATTCTGCTTTTGCTTTTGTTTGATTTCGAGTCTCTAACTCTAATTCAAGAGATTTTTTTTTTGATGGTCTAAAAATATCTATTTTTTTTTTCTTTTCAGTAAGTTTTTTATTTTCACTAACATTTTTAGTTACATTAAAATTGATAAAAAGTAATTTGATTGGTACGATCCACGGATTATTCGTATATGCATTATAAAATATCACAAATTTTGAAAATAACAAAAATTCCAGATTCGATATGGAACGATTTTGTATTTCTACATTCATTCCCATCCAATCAAAATACTTTCTATCCAGATTTTGTTTCATATCTATAATATCACCTTCTGCTATATAATTCGTGATACAGATATCACCAGTTATATCAAATAATTTTTGTTTACGCATGTTGTAATTATAACAAATCGATTGCTTTTTATTTGCTTGGAATGGTGATCTATATCCATAAATATAGGAGTCTTTCTTATCTACATAATTAATAGATTTATATGATAAAAGATCATATCCATATTGTTTTTTCATTTTTTTTTTTTTTGTTAATGAGTTTACTTGTTGTTTTTTGTAAAGAATTAATCGGTTTTTTTCATATGAATGCCATTTTGTTAAATCTTGATTTTCAGCCACACTACGTTCATTGATTCTATTTCTCCATTTTTGTGGTACTAATCTAGACCATGTGCTCTGAGATAAATCATATTGAGAATGACCCTTTAACCAATTTGCCCACTGAGTCATTACAGAATTGGGGGGGTTCTTATGTCTTAGTTTGGAATGAAATATTCCGTGTACTCCAAAAAAATAATCCTTTATTTCATTCTTAAGAAAAAAAAAAGATCTTCGATAATATTCAAAAACAGATCTTAACTTATACTTATATACGTTAATAACTTGGGTTTGGGATAATTTATAAAATACATATGCCTGTGACAAAGAAGATAGGTCATTCTGTGAATTTGTATTCCTAATATTATAATATTTTTTTATAATCTTAATAAGTTGAATTATACTTTGATTTGTTTTATCAGTATTGTAAATGATTTTGTTTATAATTTTTTTTGTTGATTCAAGAAAAAGTTGTAGAATGATCCTAAAAATACTAACGATACATATAAAGACTATGTATACCCTTTCCATGAGAAATTTAAAAAAAGAATACGATTTACGGGCTAATCTTGTATTTATTCTTTGTAATATCTGACAAATCTTTTTTTGTAATTCTAATCTTTTAGCATCAAAAGTTGTTTTGTTCGAACTAATATTTATTTCTGAAGTTCTAAACCCCCTTCTTTTCTTTTCTTTTTTCATTTTTTCTATTTTATTTCTGATTCTTTTTGTTTTAGCATTCTTTTTTTTTATTTTTTTTTCTGTCAATGAAGAATTTGTCCAATTAATAGATTGAATTGGAATGGCTGATTCGTAAGTTATTAGATTATTCGTATTGATTGTTGAATCTTTTTTTTCACTCAATTCATGTTTTTTTTTTAATCGAAATAGAAATAAAAAATTGGGGAGTTTTTTTATTTTTTCGTTTAGAAATAGAATATTTTTGAGAATACTTTTGATGATCCATTTTACTGTATCTTTTGAAACATTTAGAAACCATTTTGTTCTTTCATTTAAAACTTTTAGAACTATAAAAAAAAAAAATTTAATGTTTTTCATTTTTTTTTTTAGTTCTTTAAAAATGGGATAAAAAAAAAATGAAAGTCGATTTTGGGGATAACCAGAAAAAGGCAATTCTACTTCCATTCCCCAAATTGTTAAAAAACAAAAGTCTTGTGTTTTTTTTTTTTTCTTTTTTTTCATTGGATCTTTTTCCTTTTCAGAGTATTGTAGCTTAGATCTGTGCCAAGGTTTTAGACGAAAAGGAAATAAGATCTTTATCTGAATACCGTCTGTTAGCCATTTTTTTGGAAATTCGCTTTCGGATAATTGAACACCATTATAGGTACATTTAATATAAATTTCTCTATTCCAATCCCTAAAATCTTCGGACCATTCGGGAAATTGAAATAATAGTATACGAACTATATTTTTAGTTATTATCAATGAAGGTAATATAATATATTTTCTAAGAATCGATTGAGTTATTAATAAAAAACCTCTTATTCCTTGAGCAATTATAATGCTATCCCAAGCTTCTGCTATTTCTATACGTCTTTTTTCCTCTTTTTCGTTTTTTTTTCTTTTGTCCTCTTCTTTCTCACTTTCTTTTGTCTTTTTCTCTGTATAACCCAAAACTTTAAATTCTGTCTTTTTCCGCATCCAATTTTTGAACATAAAAAATATTTTCATTGGCTGAAAAATATCAAGAGAAAAGGACGAAGGTTTTTCAATTTTGTCCAAAAAAAGAGGCGAATGCACATTTCTTTGAGAGAGTTTCCAAGTAACTATTTTACGCCTTTGAGCGCGTATAGATCCTTTGATTATGTCTCGTCGAAAATCTGGTTGTTGTGAATAACGTATTAAAGCCAATTCCGTTTTTTTATCAGTATTATCAGCATCCCTAGTATCATTATAAGTATCGTCATTCTGTGAGTTATTAGTAAAAATCACTACACGTTTGGCTTTTCTGGAACGAATCCCATAACTCTCTGCTTGATTTTTTCCCTCCAGTTGTTGCAATTCGTCTATTAATTTATATGACCATCGAGGAACTTTTTTACTGATTTCTTTTATTCCAATACATTTTTTTCTATTTGTAATTGTTTTATCTGTTTTATCGTTCAGATCAGTTCTAATTGTGTCGAATAAGAATTTGATTTTTCTTTTTTTTTCTTCGAAATCCATTTTTACTTGTTTATGTTCTCGAAATAAATAAAGTGCTTCAAACTTCACTCTTGATACCGATTTTCCTGAAATTTTATTGATTAAGTTCAGAAAAAAACAAATTTCAGTTAATAATGATTTGATATTTAATGCATCTATTTTCTGTTCAAATTCTGAATAATTACTATTAATATTAAAAAGGATACCATGAGTCTTATTTATCCAAATGTCATTTTTTTTTGAAGTTTCATTTTTGATTGAGGTTGAAAAACATTTTTTGATTCGTCCACGACAGGGGCCG